CTAATTTTTTGGTTTTGTGACTAAAAAAAAAAAATAAAATAGATATCTATTTTATTTTTTTTTTTCAAAAGGGAAATAATGTTTATAGATATTTGGAATTTTAAGATACGCTACAATCGGGATTGAACCAATTGAAACAAACAGGTAAGGATTTCTTTTGGGAAAGTTTTTAAAGAAAACGGGATATACAAGTACAAGAAAAAAAGGGTTAATTTTGTTATATATTTTGTATCGTTTTGGCGGCATGGCCGAGCGGTAAGGCGGGGGACTGCAAATCCTTTTTCCCCAGTTCAAATCCGGGTGTCGCCTGATTAACAAAAGAGTCGAAATACCTTATTCTGTTTTGCTGATATAACGTGCCAAGTTTTTTCCAGCAGAAGCAAGCGTCTATTCTATAAATTTGGGTTTAAATAAAGCTTATAGTCATGAAAAATAACTGGTAACTTTTTTCTTTGCACTACTAACGTAGTGTTTACTGGCTGAGTCTTGAATTAGATTGGATAGTGGAGGGGGAATCTAATTAAATTCTTTGTTGTGGAAAGAACAGAATAAACTTTGTATAAATACTCATGAAAGTTTATGAGTACTATGGCATTCAATCAATAGTAATTTGATTGAATGGATAATTAGCTTTTTTGCTTATAAATAAGCACTTCTTTATATATACTTTTAGTTTATTTACTTTATTTAAAGTAAAAAAATAAAAATTACCCCTTCGATAACCTATAGTCAAGAGCGTAACAGGACGTCTTATATTATTTTATAGATACAATCGGATATCGTAAAATTCATATCAAAGAAATGAGAAAAATGAAAAAAAAATTAGGGGTATTCAATATATAATGATCTATCTTGATTCTATATTTTTGTATTTTTGACTTAATCAAAATGAAAGGTGACAAAAGAGAAACTAGGTCTTATTCTTCTGACATGTTATTAACATTCCTTTGATACTTCTGCTACTTCAAAGGATGTCTTTGCCTATTTTGCTTGTGCTTAATGTTTTCTGATTATACTAGAAATTTTATAATTATAAGAACTGTTCTAATTGGATTTATTGTATTCCTTGTTTCATCAATGGTGTTGGATAATAACTCCCTTTTGACTATGTGCTGGAAATTATACTATTATTAATGAACAATAATTGAATAATTCCTTCATATAGATCGAGGACAAAATTCACATGGATATAATAAGTCTCGCTTGGGCTGCTTTAATGGTAGTCTTTACTTTTTCCCTTTCACTCGTAGTATGGGGAAGAAGTGGGCTCTAGAAGTACTACTAATTGAGTTTAGGAATCAAACTGTATCAATTTTTTTATAGATCCTTCTGTTCTGTAAATACTAATTTGACTCTTTCACTTGCAAAATGAAATTTGAAAATATTTTTAGTTCGAAATCTGAAGAAGCTCCCATGAACCCCTAGATCCTCTGTCAACAGCTCAATCAATTATTTCTTTGGGGGAATGCTAACAATAAAATTTCTTTATTTTATCATATTATAAACATATTCTTAATTCTTTCATTGATTTGAATCTTTCGATATCTGAATTCATATTAAAAAAAATCAGAAATATAGGAATTAGAATCGTAAAGTAAAAGCGATCTTTGGGATTATTTCAGATTGATTGGGATCAACACAAATTAAATATAAATAGATGAAGCAACGAAATGAAATAGAATTAGAACATAACACTCTGTACATTATAGATGGACTTGATATATATATATAAATTCTATATACGAAAATCATAATGTCGATTAATATATATATTAAATTAACCTGTATCTTCATATAACAAACTTTAATACAGTATAATAACAATACTAGATAGTATGATAGATCTATTTTCATCTACCACACTATCTAGTATCTCATAAAATACTGCGATAAGAACTAAAAAGTTACAAATTTAATTATTTAATTAAAAGTAATTTCTTTGACTTATTGTTTTTACGTTTGACTTATTGTTTTTACGTATATTATAAGTAAAAAAGCAGTAGGAACTAAAATGAACAATGCAGTAGCAATAAATGCGAGAATATTTACTTCCATAATTTCTTAATTTTTCTTTAATTCACAATAACTCGGGATTTAATCCCATAGAGATAATAATAGAGATAATATTTGTCTCTAAATTCAATGGGATGAATTGCACTTGATATAATTAAATCAGATCAATATCATGAATAAAAATATATGATAAATTGATTCATCGTCAAGGTCAAGAAGTGAATAGAGATAAGATAGGAAAATCTTTTATCCATACCGAATTCCAACGTAAATTCTTGAGACACTCAAAAAAACATTTAACTTTATTTTTAGTTAATTTTTTCATTCTTTTTCACCCTTTCTTTTCTATAAACTAGTGTATGTACAATGATTTGATGAAGTATCCTATAACCGGTTTTAAGCTTACCATTGGTTCTAAACAAACCCAAACAAACAAAACAATAGAAGAAATGGATTCCTGTTGGGAATGAAATTATAGTATTTGTAC